GCCTTTGCAATATTATAATATTACAATACTATAATTATAAATTGCGGTAAATAAAGCGGATCAAACTAGTAGAGGTTTTCCTGTTTCCAGGGGGTTTTCAGGAGTTGTCAGCGATCTCAGTAGTTTGGGGGGTTAGGGGGGTTTTAACGCGCGAAAAATCCGGGGGTGACAAGGATCTTAGGGGTGATGAAGGACATATTATGCTCTTGAAAACACTATTGCAACTATTATAAGAATGACTTTTTACATTCACCTTTTTTCCCCGCGAGCGGGGTGAATGTTCCACCTTACTCTCTTTCCTAAGTGTGCACTGTGAAATGCAAGCTGAAAGGAAAAAAAAAAAAAAGAGAACCCCAGGCACCCGTGGAAAGAACGCCCGGCATGCTGGGTAACGAGGAGTATGTATTAAAAGCATTAACTTATGCGAGCGTCAATGAACGTGGGGGGAGTGACTCCAGTTGATGGCCCTGAGGTAGGAACCAAATGCCAGGAATAATTCACCGTGTGAAACCCCCACGAATACCTGTCCCTGACCATCAATAACCGTTGGCATTAAGTTATGGACTGGATGGTAGGTTCTTACTGCTCATTGTTCTATTAAGTTGACGGGATGTGGGAAACTTGGTATATATTTGCTCAATGGAATTTTTGTTAGGTCTTAAATGTCTCCGTCCCTGAAAGAAGATCCTGTAATTTCTACATGCTAGCTTTTTGCACGACAATTTTATTGGGTACCAGGCAAAAATGTGTCATTTAAATTAATGGTGATAATACATAGATGTCTTTAATTCATATATATATGTTTGATATATAGTAATGTGGATTCTACTGTGTTAGTACTTGCTTAACTACATTAATGCACTATATATATATATGTGGAAAATCCATACTAGTACTATACCGTTGAGAGTACAATTTTGTTAATACTGTAAAGTTTTGACGGGCGGCGTCGCAAGGAATCGTCTAATTTTAGGATCCTGGCTTTGGGAGCCAGGGGTGGAGGTTAAAATCCTTCTTCTTTGAGCAAGAGGGGGGAGTTTAACCTCCATCTGCCGGTTTACAAGACCGGTGCTTTAGGTATTAAGCTACTGTTGCAAGATCATCCAAGTACTTTGTTTTCTAGTCATCCCGCCATTGGTGTGAGGACAAGGAAGAGAAGGAAATATAGGAATGATGCTGCTTGGCCGATAATGACAAATGGGTGTTCGACTGGCATGCCCCCAATTCATGTCAAGATTGCAACGTCTGCAACGAGCACTCAAAATAGGAACTGAGTAATAGGGCGGAAAGTGATGCTCCGTTGTTTTGAGGTGTGGAGGATAGGTACTACCATAAGGACGAGAATTGAAGAGAGAAGGGCCAGAACTCCTCCTAGTTTGTTGGGAATGGACCGGAGAATAGCGTATGCGAACAGGAAGTATCACTCTGGCTTGATATGGGGAGGAGTTACTAGCGGGTTGGCGGGGGTGAAATTGTCTGGGTCCCCGAGCAGGTTAGGTGTAAATAAGGCTAGTGAGGTAAGGGCCAGAAGTAGGGCAGCAAAGCCTAGGAGGTCTTTATAGGAGAAGTAGGGGTGGAAAGAGATTTTGTCCGTGTCGGAGTTTAAGCCTAGCGGGTTGTTTGACCCAGTCTCATGGAGGAAAAGGAGATGTAGGGCGGTGGCGCCAATAATAACAAAGGGGAGTAGGAAGTGGAAGGCAAAGAATCGGGTTAGAGTGGCATTGTCGACGGAGAAGCCTCCTCAGATTCATTGGACCAAGGTGTTACCCACGTAGGGCACAGCAGAGAGGAGGTTAGTAATGACTGTTGCTCCTCAGAAGGACATTTGGCCTCAGGGGAGGACGTAGCCCACGAAAGCTGTCATCATTACTAGGAGTAGAAGGACTACCCCGATGTTTCATGTCTCTTTGTACAGGAATGAGCCGTAGTAGAGGCCTCGTGCTACATGCATGTAAATGCAGATGAAGAAGAATGAGGCTCCGTTGGCGTGCATGTTGCGAATTAGCCATCCGTAGTTTACGTCTCGACAGATGTGTGCAACTGATGAGAAGGCTGTGGCGATGTCGGAGGTATAGTGTATGGCAAGGAAAAGGCCTGTGAGGATTTGTGAAATTAAGCAGAGGCCTAGTAGTGAGCCAAAGTTTCATCAGACAGAAATGTTTGAGGGGGCGGGAAGGTCGACTAGGGCATCGTTTGCGATTTTTAGGAGGGGGTGAGTCTTTCGAAGGCTGGCCATTAGGGTTCTTGTAGTTGAATTACAACGGTGGTTTTTCAAGCCGTTAGTCTTGGTTAAAATCCTGGCAGGAACTATGGCTTATGTCATGTTTTTATTACTTATTGGGCTAGTGGTTGGGTTGATTGCAGTAGCTTCTAATCCCTCGCCGTATTTTGCAGCCTTAGGGCTGGTGGTTGTGGCTGGTGTGGGGTGTGGGGTATTAGCAACTCATGGTGGTTCGTTCTTGTCTTTAGTTCTGTTTTTGATTTATTTAGGAGGGATATTGGTAGTTTTTGCGTATTCTGCAGCGTTGGCTGCGGAGCCTTATCCAGAGAGTTGATTGAGTGGATCAGTCGCTCTTTATATGGTGGTTTATGCGTTAGCCGTACTGCTAGGGGGGTGTTTTTTCTGAGAGGGGTGGTATGAGGGGTCGTGGTTTACTGCTGAGGAGCTTGAAGAGCTTTCGATTTTTCGGGCGGATATGGACGGGGTTGCTTCTATGTATGAGGATGGGGGGAGTTTATTGTGGCTTAGTGCTTGGGCCCTTCTTCTAACCCTTTTTGTGGTATTAGAGTTAACGCGTGGGCTCGGGCGGGGGACTATCCGTGCGGTTTAAATTAAGAGCACTAAAGTTATAAGTGTAAGAGTAAGGAGGAATAGGCTTAGGTAGGTTTTTACCATTCCTCGTTGTGTGTTGCTTGTTGCTGTGACAAGGGGAAGATTAAAAGAGATGGTTGCTTTGGGGCCTGTTTTTTCTAGTCAGGCTTGGTCGATTATTTGGCTGGCGATTGACTGTCCTAGAAGAAGGTTGAGTTTGGGGACGAGCCGGTGAATGACTATTGGGAAAAATCCTAGTATATTCGAGAAATGGTGGGCAGCCAGGTGGGGTGTTGGTTTGAATTGTTTACTTGTTAGGGATGCAAGTTCTAGGGCTGTTAGTAGGCCGATAGCAGTTACGGCTAGGGCGGCGAGTTTGAGTAGAGGGGGTATCGTTATTACAGGTGTTTTAAGGGGTATAATGTTGGATGTAATAAGAAGGCCTGCGACAATGCTTCCTCAAGCTAGTCGTTTGATAGGGGAAATAACTGCGGGGTCGTTTTCATTGATTGGAGATAGAGGGTTGAAGCGGGGGTGGCCTATTGAGACAAAGAAGACGACTCGGAGGCTGTATACAGCTGTAAATGAAGTGGCTAGGAGGGTGAGGACTAGGGCTCAGGCGTTTAGGTATGAGGTGTTTAGTGATTCGATAATTGCGTCTTTTGAGAAAAAGCCGGCAAGGAAAGGGGTTCCTGTTAAAGCGAGGCTTCCGAGAGTTAGGCATGAAGATGTAAAGGGGGTGAGGTGGTGCATGCCGCCTATTTTGCGGATGTCTTGCTCATCGTTTAGGCTATGGATGATGGCTCCGGAGCAGAGGAAGAGCATGGCTTTAAAGAATGCATGTGTGCAGATGTGGAGGAATGCGAGTTGGGGTTGGTTTAGTCCAATGCAGACTATTATTAGGCCTAGTTGACTGGATGTAGAGAATGCAACGATTTTTTTGATGTCATTTTGTGTTAGGGCACAGGTAGCGGTGAATAGTGTGGTTAGAGCTCCTAAGCAAAGGCAAGTGGTTAGGGCGGTTTGATTGTTTTCTATAAGGGGGCTTGTCCGTACAAGCAGGAAGATTCCTGCGACGACTATCGTGCTTGAATGTAGTAGGGCAGAGACCGGCGTGGGACCTTCTATGGCAGAAGGGAGTCAGGGGTGTAGGCCGAATTGGGCGGATTTTCCGGTTGCGGCTACGATCAGGCCTAAGAGGGGGTAGGTAAGGTCGTAGGTTTTTGAGGCCATAAAGAGCTGTTGTAGTTCTCAGGAGTTAAGGTTTGTTGCTATTCATGCTATGGCAAAGATTAGTCCGATGTCCCCGACTCGGTTGTAAAGTACTGCTTGGAGTGCTGCGGTGTTAGCATCAGCTCGTCCGTACCATCAGCCGATAAGAAGAAAGGATATGATACCTACTCCCTCTCAGCCAATGAAGAGTTGAAATATATTGTTTGCTGTGACTAAGATAATCATTGCGACGAGGAAAGTTAGTAGGTACTTGAAGAAGCGATTTATGTAGGGATCTGCGTGTATGTATCATGATGCGAACTCTAGAATGGACCAGGTTACGTAGAGTGCAATAGGGGTGAAGATAATTGAGTAGTGGTCGAATTTAAAGCTGAGGTTGATATCGAAGGTTGCTGTGTTTATTCAGTTTCAGTTAGTGATAATTATTTCTGCCCCTTCGTTAAGAAAAAGGAAGAGGGGGAGGAGGCTGATGAAAAAGGCTAGTTTTACTGCGGTTTTTACGTGGGTCACTGCTCAGTCTGGTTTTTGTTGGGTGGGGCTGAGAGTGGTAAAAAGGGGGTAGGCAAGAGTGGTGAAAATAAGGATTAGGCTTGAGGTTATTATGAGTGAAGTGGGGTGCATAGCTTCTACTTGGATTTGCACCAAGAGTAGTTGGCTCCTAAAACCAATGGATGACTATTATCCTTTAGAAGCGGTAGAGGTCTTTGTTTATGATGGTGTAGTTTGGGCAGGGCTAATCTTGTGTAGTTCGAGTGGGTCCTGGAGTCCAACCAGGAATATGTGGGTTGTTGAGTCAAGCCTCATAGCCGCACGGCCCTCTCAATAGGTCGGAGGGGCTAACTTCCAGTTTCAGGGCTTAAACCTGGTGTTAAGTAAACTTACACCTATGTGGCGAGTGGGTCCTGGAGTCCAACCAGGAATATGTGGGTTGTTGAGTCAAGCCTCATAGCCGCACGGCCCTCTCAATAGGTCGGAGGAATTAACTTCCAGCTTCAGAGTTACGAATCTGGTGCTTGGTATAGCGAGACCTACGGTTCGAGTGGGCCCTGGAGTCCAACCAGGAATACGGGGGCTTAGCAGGCCTCGTAGCCGCACGGTCCTCTCAATAGGTGGGAGGGGTTAACTTCCAGTTTCAGGGCTTAAACCTGGTGTTAAGTAAACTTGCACCTATGTGGCGAGTGGGTCCTGGAGTCCAACCAGGAATATGTGGGTTGTTGGGTCAAGCCTCATAGCCGCACGGCCCTCTCAATAGGTCGGAGGGGCTAACTTCCAGTTTCAGGGCTTAAACCTGGTGTTAAGTAAACTTACACCTATGTGGCGAGTGGGTCCTGGAGTCCAACCAGGAATATGTGGGTTGTTGAGTCAAGCCTCATAGCCGCACGGCCCTCTCGGTGGATAAGGGGGATTTAACCCCTGTTTCCGGAATCACAATCCGGCGTTTTGGTTAAACTATATCTACCGGTGTTCGAGTGGGTCCTGGAGTCCAACCAGGAATATGTGGGTTGTTGAGTCAAGCCTCATAGCCGCACGGCCCTCTCAGTAGATAAGAGAGATTAATCTCTATTCCGGGCTTAAAAGGCCGGTGTCCATAGTTAACTTTATTTACAGCCGAATCAGCCCCAGATAAGGTCTGGTTTCATAATGAGGGCCAGAAGAGGCAGGAGGTGAAGGGCGATGAGGAGGTGTTCTCGGGAATATGAGGGGGGAAGGGCGAGGATATGGGCGGGGAGTGGTCCTCGCTGGGTTATAAGGAACATGTACAGTGAGTAGCCGGCAGTAATAAGGGTTCCGGCCCCTGTTAGGATAAGGGTTCATCAGGATCAGTTGAAGAGGCTGGTAATAACTATGAGCTCTGCTATGAGGTTGGGGAGAGGAGGGAGGGCAAGGTTAGCGAGGCTTGCAATAAATCATCAGGCAGCTATTAAAGGCAGGGCTATTTGTAGGCCTCGTGCTAGTACCATTGTACGGCTGTGGGTTCGTTCGTAGTTGGTGTTTGCAAGGCAGAAGAGAGCTGAGGATGTCAGTCCGTGAGCGATTATTAGAATTAGGGCTCCTGTAAGTCCTCATGGTGTCTGAATGAGAATTCCTCCGACTACTAAGCCCATATGGCTGACGGATGAGTAGGCAATTAGTGACTTTAGATCTGTTTGTCGTAGACAAATTGAGCCTGTTATAATAACACCTCAGAGGGCGAGGATAATGAAAGGGTAGCTTAGTTCTTTGGTAAGAGGCTCAAGGACGGTTAAAATTCGTATCATCCCATATCCCCCTAGTTTTAGGAGGACAGCTGCAAGAACTATTGAGCCGGCAACGGGGGCTTCTACGTGGGCTTTAGGGAGTCAGAGGTGGACCCCGTATAATGGCATTTTTACTAGGAATGCGATTAAGCAGGCTGCTCATCATAGTCCGTCCGTGTATGTGTGTGTGAAAAGGGGTTTGACGTAGTGTAGGGTAAGTATTGAGAGGGACCCTGCTGTGTTTTGAAGGACTAGGAGGGCGACTAGAAGTGGGAGGGAGCCTGCTAGTGTATAAAAAAGGAAGTAGGTTCCGGCGTTAAGTCGTTCTGTCTGGTTTCCTCAGCGGGTAATGAGAAATAGGGTGGGGATTAAGGTTGCCTCAAATATTACGTAAAACATAATAACCTCTGTTGCACTAAAGGCTAGGATTAGGAAACATTGTAGTGCAATTATTACAGAGATGTAGAGACGTTGGCGGGAGAGGGGTTCAGACATTATGTGATTTTGGCTGGCGATGATTATAAGGGGGAGAAGCCAGCAGGATAGAACTAGGAGTGGGCTTGAGAGGGGGTCGGTGCCCATTGTTGAGGAGAGGTTGGCCCATCCTGTGTCGGCAGGTTTTTTTATTCAGATGAGGCTTGCTGTTGCGATTAGAAGGCTGTTAAAAGTGGTTATTTGTCAAACTCACTTGGAAGGGGCAAGTCAGGTGGTGGGGATTAGTATGATGGTTGGTAGTAAGATTTTTAGCATTGTAAGAGGTTAAGGTTTTTTAGGCGGTCGGTACCGTGGGTGCGAGCAGTGGCTACTAGTAGAGCAAGTCCTGCGCTTGCTTCACAGGCTGAAAAAGCTAAGAGAAGTATTGGTGCCGAGGAGAAGCTTGCTGCGTTTAGTTGTAGGGCCCATAGAGAGAGGGCAATGAAGAGGGAGAGCATTATCCCTTCCAAGCAAAGGAGGGCAGAGAGAAGGTGGGTTCGGTGGAAGGTTAGGCCAGTAAGTCCTAGAAGGAATGCTGATGAAAATGCGAATTGAACGGGGGTCATAAACCAGTTGCGGGCTTTAACCACAAGTTTTCGAGCCGAAATCGAATGTTTTACTTAAACTAACTGCTAATTCAGCTCATTCTAATCCTCCTTGCATTCATTCGTAAATAAGTCCGAGAGTAAGGAGGATGAGGATGGCGGAGGCCCAGGAGAATGTGAGTAAGGGGGAAGAAAGTTGGTCTCCTCAGGGCAGGGGAAGAAGGAGCGCGATTTCTAGGTCGAATAGTAGGAAGAGAATTGCGACTAGGAAGAACCGTAGTGAAAAGGGAAGTCGCGCGGACCCGAGAGGGTCAAATCCACATTCATAAGGGGATAGTTTCTCATAGTCAGGGGTTATTTGAGGGAGCCAGAAAGACACAATTGCAAGGATGAGCGAGAGAGCGGTGGCAATAAGAATGCATGTAATAACTAAGTTTGTCATGTATCTTTCCTTGGGTTTTAACCAAGACCTGGTGATTGGAAGTCACTTATACTGGCATTAATACTAGAAAGATTAAGAGCCTCATCAGTAGATTGAGATGTAGAGGAAGAGTCAGACAACATCTACGAAGTGTCAGTATCATGCGGCTGCTTCGAAGCCGAAGTGGTGCTCTGATGTAAAATGGTAGTGGATTTGACGTAGAAGGCAGACTGCCAGAAATGTGGAGCCGATAATAACGTGTAGGCCATGGAAGCCTGTTGCGACGAAGAAGGTTGAGCCGTAAACGCCGTCTGCAATTGTGAAAGGGGCTTCATAGTATTCCATTCCTTGAAGGAAGGTAAAGTAAAAGCCGAGAAGAATGGTTAAGGTTAGGGACTGGATGGCTTGTTTTCGTTCCCCTTCTATGATGCTGTGATGGGCTCATGTTACTGTCACTCCTGAAGCCAAGAGAACGGCAGTATTAAGAAGTGGGACTTCGAAGGGGTCTAGGGTGGTAAGGCCTGTGGGGGGTCAGCAGCCTCCTAGTTCAGGGGTTGGGGCGAGGCTGGAGTGGTAAAAAGCTCAGAAGAAGCCTAGGAAGAAGAAGACTTCTGAAGTAATGAAGAGGATTATTCCGTAGCGTAAGCCTTTCTGTACGGGAGGGGTGTGGTGCCCTTGGAATGTGCCTTCTCGGACAATATCTCGTCATCATTGGTATATTGTCAAGAGAAGTAGAACAGTGCCTAGGGACATGAGGGTAATTGAGTTAAAATGGAATCAGATAGCGAGACCTGATGTTATTAGCAGGGCGGCAACAGCGCCAGTTAGGGGTCATGGGCTTGGGTCAACTATGTGGTATGCGTGTGCTTGATGGGCCATTAAACGTTTTCTTGTAGGTAGAGGCTTAAAAGGAGGACGAAGACATAAGCCTGAATTATTGCCACAGCTACTTCTAGTAGGGTAAGTATTAGGAGAAGCGTTGCTGTTAGAAGGGAGACAGTAGGTATGATGGGCGCAAGGACGAAAGCAGCGGTAGCAATTAGTTGAATGAGGAGGTGGCCTGCTGTAAGGTTGGCCGTTAGTCGGACTCCCAGGGCTAGTGGGCGAATGAATAGGCTGATTGTCTCGATCACGATCAGTACTGGAATCAGGGGCGTTGGGGTTCCTTCCGGTAGGAGATGGCCTAAGGCTGCGGTTGGTTGGTTTCGTAGGCCAATTAGAACTGTTGCTAGTCAAAGAGGGACTGCTAGTCCTATGTTTAGTGAAAGTTGTGTAGTCGGGGTAAAGGTGTATGGGAGAAGGCCCAGCATGTTGATGGAGAGAAGGAAGACCATTAGGGATGTGAGGATTAGGGCTCACGTGTGGCCTCCTGGGTTTAAGGGTAAAAGAAGTTGTTGAGTGAATCGGTTCACAAACCAATTTTGGAGGGTGAGCACTCGATTTGTTAATCACTGTGAAGACGGTTTTTGGAAAAGTAGGGAGGGAAGTATTAACGCAATTCCTATTAAGGGGACTCCTAAGAAAACAGGAGTTATAAATTGGTCAAAGAAGCTTAGTGCCATGGTCAGTTTCAGGGCTCTGTTTTAGGTTTCTCAGTGCTTTGAGCAGTAGGCTCGTTTGGGAAGGTGTGGGCTGAGACTTTTGCGGGGATAATAGTGAGGAATACTAGTCATGCAAATACAAGAATGGCAAATCAAGGAGCAGGGTTCAGTTGAGGCATGTCACTAGGGGTGGTAGGGAGTCACCAATCTTTAGCTTAAAAGGCTAACGCTTAGGCCCAAGTTTAGCTTCCTAGCGAAGCGTCTTGAAGTATTAGGGAGGATCAACTTTCAAAATGTTGTAGAGGGACTGCCTCTACTACAATAGGTATAAAGCTGTGGTTTGCGCCGCAAATTTCCGAGCATTGGCCGTAGAACACGCCTGGACGAGATGCGATGAATGCTGTTTGATTTAGGCGGCCGGGTACTGCGTCCATTTTAACACCTAGGGCTGGGACTGCTCAGGAGTGAAGAACGTCTTCGGCTGTTACTAAAACTCGAACTGGGGTCTCAGAGGGGACTACTATGCGATGGTCGGTCTCGAGGAGGCGGAATTGTCCGGGGGTCAGGTCTTGAGTAGGGACCATATAGGAGTCGAAGCCGAGTTGTTGGTAGTCAGTGTATTCGTAGCTTCAGTATCATTGGTGGCCTACTGCTTTTACAGTCAGGTGGGGGTCATTGATTTCGTCTATTAGGTAGAGAATTCGAAGGGAGGGGAGGGCAATAAGAATGAGGATTACTGCTGGGAGAATTGTTCAGATAACTTCAATTTCTTGCGAGTCCAGGATATAGCTGTTAGTGAGTTTAGTAGAGACCATGGCGACAATAATGTAAAGTACTAAAGTGCTGATTAGAAATACGATTATTAGGGCGTGATCGTGGAAGTGTAGGAGTTCTTCTATTACTGGCGAAGCTGCGTCTTGAAAGCCTAGTTGTGATGGATGTGCCATTAGTTGTTCAAGGCGCGCGGGGCTTTAACCCGCAATTCGGCCTCGACAAGGCCGTGTACTTATCTATTATACTAGTGCCTTATTAAGAAAGTGACAGAGCGGTCATGTGGCTGGCTTGAAACCAGTTTATGGGGGTTCAACTCCTCCCTTTCTCGTTAGGCTTGTTGGACCTGAACGAAAGCAGGCTCTTCAAATGTGTGGTAGGGCGGAGGGCATCCGTGAAGTCATTCGATGTTTGTGACGGTTAGGTCTACGGCCATAACTTCACGTTTTGCAGCGAATGCTTCTCAGATAATAAACAGGAAGATAATTACTGCAATTAGAGAGATGAGGGAACCAATAGAGGAGACTGTGTTTCACAGTGTGTAGGCATCCGGGTAGTCTGAGTATCGGCGAGGCATTCCTGCCAGTCCCAGAAAGTGCTGGGGGAAGAAAGTGAGGTTAACACCAACAAACATAACTCCAAAGTGGATTTTTGTTCAAGTCGAGTGAAGGGTGTAGCCTGTAAATAAAGGGAATCAGTGAACAAAGCCAGCTACAATGGCAAAGACGGCTCCTATTGAGAGCACGTAGTGGAAGTGGGCTACAACATAGTAGGTGTCGTGAAGGACAATGTCAAGTGACGAGTTGGCCAGTACGATTCCTGTGAGTCCTCCCACTGTAAATAAAAAGATAAACCCCAAGGCTCATAGAAGGGGGGTCTCTCATTTAATTGAGCCTCCATGAAGGGTGGCCAGTCAACTGAAGACTTTAACCCCCGTGGGAATGGCAATAATTATTGTGGCAGATGTAAAGTATGCTCGGGTGTCAACATCTATGCCTACTGTAAACATGTGGTGAGCCCACACAATAAACCCAAGAAGCCCAATGGCCATTATAGCTCAGACTATTCCTATGTAGCCGAAAGGTTCTTTTTTGCCCGCGTAATATGCGACGATGTGCGAAATCATTCCGAAGCCAGGGAGGATCAGGATGTAAACTTCGGGGTGGCCAAAGAATCAGAATAGGTGTTGGTAAAGAATGGGGTCTCCCCCTCCTGCCGGGTCGAAGAAGGTTGTGTTTAGGTTACGGTCTGTTAAAAGCATTGTGATGCCTGCAGCGAGGACAGGGAGGGATAGTAACAGAAGAACGGCTGTGATGAGGACTGCTCAGACGAACAAGGGGGTTTGATATTGAGTGATGGCTGGGGGTTTCATGTTAATGATAGTTGTAATGAAATTAATGGCCCCTAGAATTGATGAGATCCCGGCGAGGTGGAGGGAGAAGATTGTTAAATCTACAGATGCACCTGCATGGGCTAAATTTCCGGCTAGCGGGGGGTAAACTGTTCAACCTGTGCCGGCCCCTGCTTCTACGCCAGAGGATGCAAGGAGAAGGAGGAAGGACGGAGGAAGGAGTCAAAAGCTCATGTTGTTTATACGAGGAAAGGCTATGTCAGGGGCACCAATCATAAGGGGGATTAGTCAGTTTCCGAAACCCCCAATCATAATTGGTATTACTATAAAGAAAATCATAACGAAAGCATGGGCTGTTACGATTACATTATAGATCTGGTCGTCTCCGAGTAGAGCACCGGGTTGACTGAGTTCCGCTCGGATGAGTAAGCTAAGGGCAGTACCCACTATTCCGGCTCAGGCACCAAATACAAGATAGAGGGTGCCAATGTCTTTGTGGTTGGTTGAGAAAAATCAGCGGGTGATTGCCACAGGTAAGATGGCTGAGTGCTTAAGCGGTGGATTGTAGCCCCATGGACAGAGGTTTAATTCCTCTTCTTACCAAGCTCTGAGGTGTTTTACATGTTGGATTGCAAATCCAAAGTAGTTGGCTAGTCGCCGACCGGGGCTTTCCCCCGCCTGTTTTGGTCTTAGGCCCAGGCGGGGGAAAGGTAGATGGATGCTCGCTGGTTTGAGCGCTTAGCTGTTAACTAAGAGTTTGTAGGATCGAGGCCTGCCTGTCTAGGGAAGGCTTTAGCCTAATTAAGGCGTCTGCTTTGCACGTAGAAGATGTGGGTTAATATCCTGCAAGTCTTAACAGAGTCTGGGAGATTTCCACTCCCACTGAGGGCTTTGAAGGCCCTTGGTCTGAGAATTATCCTAAGACTCTAGGGGGCGACGAGTGCTGTAATGCCTGGTATCAGGGGCAGTAGTAGAAGAGACATCGTCGTGGTGAGGGCGAGGGGTAGGGATTGTTGGGTGTGTTGTAGTCGTCAAGGGGTGGTGCCTGCAAGGTTATTGGGTGACATGGTTAGGGCTATTGCGTAGGAGAGGCGGAGGTAGAAGTACAGGCTTAGGAGGGCGGTTAATGCTGCAAGTGTGGCGACAGGTGCGAGGTCTTGTTTGGTTAGTTCCTGAAGAATGAGTCATTTGGGTATAAAGCCCGTGAGAGGGGGGAGGCCCCCTAAAGAGAGTAGAATTAGGGGGGTTAAGGTTGTCAGGGCTGGTGTTTTGGTCCAGGAAGTAGCTAGAGTGTTAATGGCAGTTGCCTTGCTAAGTTTAAAGGCGAGGAAAGTTGCTGAGGTTATTATAATGTATGTTAGGAGTGTCAGGAGGGTGAGGGTGGGTGAAAATTGTAGTACTAGGATTATTCAGCCTAGGTGGGCAATAGAGGAGTATGCTAGGACTTTACGTAGCTGTGTTTGGTTAAGTCCGCCTCAGCCTCCAATAAGAGTTGATGTTAGGCCAAGCAGAATTAGGGCTGTTGGGTTTGATGGTTGAATTTGTAGAATTAGGGCGAAAGGGGCTAGCTTTTGTCATGTGGATAGTACAAGCCCTGTAGTGAGGTCAAGGCCTTGAAGGACTTCGGGGAGTCAGGCGTGTATGGGGGCAAGGCCGATTTTTAGGGCGAGGGCTGCAATGATTATTGTAACGGGGAGGGGATGTGTCATTTGTTGAATTTCTCATTGTCCGGTGAGCCAGGCGTTGGTTGTACTTGCAAAGAGAAGCATGGCGGCAGCTGTTGCTTGGGCTAGGAAGTATTTTGTAGTGGCTTCGACTGCTCGGGGGTGATGGTGTCGTGCTATCAGGGGGAGAATGGCTAGCGTATTAATCTCAAGGCCCATTCATGCTAGAAGTCAGTGAGAGCTGGCAAAGGTAACTGTGGTTCCTAGGCCTAGCCCAATGAGCAAGGCAGATAAGACATAGGGGTTCATTAGCGAGAGAAGGACTTTAACCTACATTTTCGGGGTATGGGCCCGAGAGCTTACTTAGCTGATCTGACTAGAAAGTGGTGTAGTGGAAGCACTGAGAGTTTTGATCTCTCCAGGCAGGGTTCGAATCCCTTCTTTCTAAGAGGAGATGGAGGGACTTTAACCCTCATGGTTCACTCTATCAAAGTGGCCCTTTATTTCAGGCACAGCTCCTTTGTTTAGAGTTGCGGGGGAAGGCCTGCAAATGAGATTGGTAGCGCAAGGTGTCAGATGACAAGGGCCAATGTCAGGGGCAGGAAGTTTTTTCAGATGAGGTGCATAAGTTGGTCATACCGGAATCGAGGGTATGAGGCTCGGACTCATAGGAAAACTAGGGACAAGAGGGCTGCTTTTGTTATAAGGTTGATTGCGGTGAGTTCTGGGATTGCAGGAATATGTGAGGCGCCAAGGAATAGAGCTGCGGAAAGAGTATTTATTAACAAAATATTGGCGTATTCGGCAAGGAAAAACAGTGCGAATGGGCCGCCAGCGTACTCTACGTTGAAGCCTGAGACAAGCTCTGATTCTCCCTCTGTGAGGTCAAAGGGGGCGCGATTTGTCTCTGCCAGGGTTGAGATGTATCATATTGCTGCTAAAGGTCAGGCAGGGACAATGAGTCAGATGCTTTCTTGGGCAACGTTAAATGTTTGGAGTGTGAAGCCGCCTGTAAAAATAATGATGCTGAGAAGAATCAGTCCGAGGCTGACTTCATATGAAATAGTTTGTGCCACAGCTCGTAGGGCTCCGATTAGTGCGTATTTCGAATTTGAGGCCCATCCTGAGCCCAGGATGGAGTAGACTGCTAGGCTTGAGAGGGCGAGGATAAAGAGAACTCCTAGGTTGAGGTCTGCAATTGGGTACGGGAGGGGCATTGGGACTCAGAGGGATAAGCCAAGAGTGAGGGCAAGCATTGGGGCAAGGAGAAAGAGGACGGGGGAGGATGTTGATGGGCGGACGGGTTCCTTGATGAAAAGTTTTACTCCATCAGCAATAGGTTGAAGGAGGCCGTAGGGGCCGACGATGTTAGGGCCCTTTCGGAGTTGCATGTACCCTAAGACTTTCCGTTCAATGAGGGTGAAAAAAGCTACTGCTAAGAGGACAGGTACAATGTAGGCAAGGGGGTTAATGATATGGGTTAAAAGTGTGGTGATCATGGAGTTAATGAGAGGATTTGAACCTCTATAAGAAGGGCTTAGGCCTTTCGCAATGGCCGGGTTCTGCCACATTAACATACCGTAGTCTAAGGCTGCGGGAGGGGAGTGCTTTGTTACCTTTTTTAGTTGATTTCAGTAGATAAAGGTGAGACATACATGTGGCAGGGGACTCTTCTTTTCGGTCCTTTCGTACTAGAAAAGAACACGGCATAGATAGAAACTGACCTGGATTACTCCGGTCTGAACTCAGATCACGTAGGACTTTAATCGTTGAACAAACGAACCCTTAATAGCGGCTGCACCATTAGGATGTCCTGATCCAACATCGAGGTCGTAAACCCCCTTGGCGATATGGACTCTAAAAGGGGATTGCGCTGTTATCCCTAGGGTAACTTGGTCCGTTGATCGGTTTAGCCGGATCTTAAGGTCAGAGGGTCTGTTACTTAGAGCTGGCGCTCTGGGTTTAGGGAAGGGTGGGCCCGTTCCACGTGGGGGTTAGGTGTTTCCCCGCGGTCGCCCCAACCGAAGACAATAGGGCAGGTGACATTGTGTTCAACTCATTATTTTGGGGATGTTTACGTGGTCTGCTTTAGTGTCTAAAGCTCCATAGGGTCTTCTCGTCTTATGGCTGTAGCTCCGCTTCTGCACGGAGAGATCAATTTCATTGACTAAAAAGAGGAGACAGTTAAGCCCTCGTCGTGCCATTCATACGGGTCTCCATTTAAAAGACAAGTGATTGCGCTACCTTCGCACGGTCAAGATACCGCGGCCGTTAAACTTAGTCACCGGGCAGGCAATACCTCTTATTCATTGATTTTGCAAGAGGCGATGTTTTTGGTAAACAGGCGAGGCTTGGGGTGTTTGCCGAGTTCCTTCTCTTTTCTTCAGTCTTTCCTTTTTGTGCACACCAGTGTGGGGGTAACGGGGCGTTGGTTGATGGTTTTCTTGTTGTCTTTTTCATGGTCTACTTCCCTCTTTGGTTGGGTCCGTTAATGGTCGGTGGGGGTTCGTTCCGAGATACACTTGTGCGAGGAGAGAGCCTTAGCTCTCTTATTACTCATGTTAGCATGGTCACTCCCATGGGGGCATGGGATGACCCGATATGAACAGGGATTAAGATAAGGTTATCAGGATTTAAGAAGTTGTGGTAATGCCCGAGCTATAACGCACTCTGGGGAGGTGGCTGCTTTTAAGCCCACGGAGACACGAGGCTTCCTTAGTTATTTTGATCTTTATTCTCCTATAAAAGTTGTATCTTTGTTCAAGGGGGCTGTACCCCCCTTGAATAACTCTTTTGGCCCCTCAGTGGTCTGAGGGAGTTGGGACAGGGTGAGGGGAGGGGCCAAGAGGCTGAACTTGTATCCATTTCTCGGGTAACCAGCTATAACTAGGTTCGATAGGTCTGTCACCGCTACTCGAAGCTCTTCCCACTCTTTTGCCACAGAGACGGGTTCGCCCTAATTTTAGGCTGTCTTGGAGTAGCTCACCTAGTTTCGGGGGGACAAACTAAAGGGCTCTTTGCTTGGGTTGACTGGCTAACCCATGATGCAAAAGGTACAAGGTTACATCTTTGCTTCTCTATTCTTAACTGGGTTGTTTCATTTCTCTTTCAGCTTTCCCTTGCGGTACTTTATCTATTGCGCTTGGGCTTTTTTCTATCGCCTATACTAAAAGGGGAAAATGCTTTGTTTGTTATTTGTGTAGGGTCTGTGGGGGTAGTAATATTGGGCTGTTGTGTTTGTGAAGGTAGGCTAGCTTGTGAGTATCAGGATAATCCGATTTGCACGAATGTCTTCTCGGTGTAAAGGAGATGCTATACTTATTTAGCTATACCCTGAGTTATCCAAGTACACCTTCCGGTACACTTACCATGTTACGACTTGCCTCCCCTTATGTAGCTGAAGGTATTAGGAATGAAAAGTTCGCTATTCGGGGAGAGTGACGGGCGGTGTGTGCGCGCTTCAGGGCCAGATTCAGTGGGACGCTCTATTTCCCACTTACTGCTAAATCCTCCTTCAGGCAAGCGTTTCAGCCTGCCGTTCGTATGCCATGCGGGATGGAATGTAGCCCATCTCATCCCTCTCCATGCGCTACACCTCGACCTGGCGTTTTGGGGGGTTAGCCAATTTTGCTTACTGTAGGTCCTTTGCAGGGTAAGCTGACGACGGCGGTATATAGGCGGGAAGGAACAAGGAGAGGTGAGGTTTAACGGGGATTATCGGTTACAGGACAGGCTCCTCTAGGGGGGTCTAAAGCACCGCCAAGTCCATTGGGTTTTAAGCTTTCGCTCGTAGTTCCCAGGCGGATAATAAATATGTGGTATTATCAATGTTTACGGCTACGCATAGTGGGGTATCTAATCCCAGTTTGTCCCGTAGCTTCCGTGGCGTCAGGGTTGTTAAAGCCACTTTCGTGGTTGGGCTTCAATCTTTCATTTGCGTATAACAGCTCTGAAAGTATTCGGCTTTAGTTTAGTTTAATCCTTAACCACACTTTATGCCGGAGTCTATCCACTTGGGCCTCTCGTATAACCGCGGTGGCTGGCACGAAATTAACCGGCCCTCTCAACCTTAACTAAGTCAAGTTTTCACTCATGGCTTAATGTTTATCACTGCTGAGTTCCCTTGGGGGTGTGGCTAAGCAAGGTGTCATGGGCTAGCTTAAGCTGTGCCTGATACCAGCTCCTAGCCTCCTATGCGGGAGGCAGGAGGGGGGCATTCTCACAGGGGTGCGGATACTTGCATGTGTAAGTTTGGTTAGAGTTGATAGAAAAGTCAGGACCAAGCCTTTGTGCTATCGGAGCTTTCTAGGGCCCGTCTTAACATCTTCAGTGTTATGCTTTAAGTAAGCTACGTTAGC